CTTATGGGAAATTTCCCTATCTTTTTTTTTTGTAATGAGCCTATCCTCTCTTCTCTATTTGTATTTCAAATATGTTGAAAGATATTGAAATTTATTATTAATACAAGACCGGAATTTTTGGAGGACTCTTCTGAACAAAAAAATATTTGCCAGCAAAGTTGTTTTTTTTTTTTCTTCAAATCCAAAGAATTCTTATTAATTTATACATAGGTCATCGATTTCGCATTGTATGAAAAAGGTAATGAAATACCCATTTTTTTGACTTTTCGCCGGAAAGAGGATTTAAACTATTTTATCGACATGAGTGTTCTAAATCGAAAAAAGAAATTCCAACGATTTTTTGAAACCATTTTTTGTATTAACATAGTGGTAGAAAGAATACTACACCGCGTCTAGATTTAAAACTGCTTAGCTTTGCTTTAACCGTGGTAAAATGGTCCAAAGTTTTTGGTTGATAGAGAATCAAAGTGGATTTAACAACGAATCACGAAATGCTATGGTTCTCAAATATTTTTTCTTAATTTATTCAAAATTCAATTTTTTCAGAAGTAATTCGTGGGATCATACACTTTTTCCTAGTTATTTTAAAAGAAATAAGTGCAGTTGGTTGGATCCAACCTATTCTTGAAATAAAACAACTCGCACACACTCCCTTTCCAAAAAAAACCAATACACCGAGCACTACACTTAGATTTATTGGATTTGTTGCTAAAATATCGGTATTAAACCCGAAACTTCCGGCGGATAGCCAATAACCCAAACAAAGGAAAGAATCGGTTATATTTTTCATATGATCTCCTCTTCTGGATAGATTAATTATCTTTCTACGATTCCGAATTTTTTAGAATTAGAATTCTTTAGAATATATATTTTATTATTGGTCGATCAATTGGATTGGAAGATTCCCCATAAGAATCATACTTATTAGAATTAGTTGTTTTAAACGCTTTCTAAAAATTTTCCGAATCAATTTAAATGGAAAGGAAAAAAGGGCATTGGAATAAAAAGAGAAGGAATAAGGCAAGCGGTATGTTAATTTCTTACCCTTACCTTAAATCAGCCCTTCCCCTGCGTTCTTGTACGAACAAATAAAGAATTGTAGGAGTGAAATCACAATAATATAATTCGAAAAACAAGAGCAGCAAATCAAGTGCACGGAAAAAAGAATAAAAATTTGTATTTTTCTATTTTTTTAGGGTTAAACAAAAGGATTCGCAAATAAAAGTGCTAATGCTACAACCAGCCCATAAATTGTTAAAGCTTCCATAAAAGCCAGACTAAGCAATAAAGTACCTCGTATTTTTCCCTCTGCCTCTGGTTGTCGCGCAATCCCTTCTACTGCTTGCCCTGCAGCAGTGCCTTGACCAACCCCAGGTCCAATAGAAGCAAGTCCTACAGCCAATCCAGCAGCAATAACGGAAGCGGCAGAAATCAGTGGATTCATGATAAGTTCCTCTCACCCCCCAAAAAAGGAAATAGTTAATGATATAATCAACCAACCCATTATGACTTAATTTTTCAATTAATAAGATTTAGTCAGTCGAAGTAATTGAGAGTAAAAAAAAAAAATGGAAATAAAAATTTATTGAGCTATCCGAACTACTCCGATATTCATTTTTTTTTTTTATTCACGTAGTTCTTTTGTAGTTTTTGTGAACCCGTACAGCTTTTGTTTTTATCTTACTTTCTAATTTAGTCTTTTGAATTCTTCGTTCTTTTTCTTGATTTAATTGCTTTAGTCATTCATCAATATTCAATTCATAATTACAGATGAAACAGAAAGGTTTCTTTTTTTGAATCCCTATCAAATTTACAGTAGAAGGACAAATTTAGAAAACTATATAACTAGTTAGTTCATATATAACTAGTTATATATCTAATACCACATATACATGTATTTCTTCCATACCGTAAACCAATTCTTCGTGTCTTAGATTCAATTGGATTCAAGAATCATTCTTTGAAACTAAAAAAAAAAAGAAGTTTTATAACTATTAGATTATATACACTTAGTTCGACTTCCTTCACTACTCCTTTTTTTTTTACAATTCCCCAGTAATCTTTTCTAGTTGAATATTACTTAAAATCATATACTTATCTTATTTATACCTTATTGATTGCATTTGATTTTATCCTTTCTATTATAATATTCAAATAATATAAAATAAAAAGATTCCAAAACTTATTTTCTATATTTTTTTTTTATGAATTTATGTTCGCTAAGTATATTATCTTGAGTCGCACATACATTGTGGCGAGCTAAACTAAGAAAAAAATATTATTTCGTAAATTTGTTAATGATGGCCTTCCATGGATTCACCTATATAAGCTGCAGCTAAAGTTGCAAAAATAAGGGCTTGAATACCGCTTGTAAATAATCCAAGAAACATGACTGGTATAGGAACTACTAAGGGAACTAAAGAAACAAGAACAACAACTACTAATTCATCAGCTAATATATTTCCGAAAAGTCGAAAACTTAGCGACAAGGGTTTTGTGAAATCTTCTAAGATGTTAATAGGTAGAAGGATTGGAGTTGGTTGGATGTATTTACCAAAATAAGATAATCCTTTTTTTGAAAGACCCGCATAGAAATATGCTACTGATGTAAGTAAAGCTAATGCAACAGTAGTATTTATATCATTTGTGGGTGCAGCTAACTCCCCATGAGGTAACTGTATAATTTTCCAAGGCAAAAGAGCCCCTGACCAATTCGAAACGAAAATAAATAGAAACAAAGTTCCAATAAAGGGAACCCACGGACCATATTCTTCCCCAATTTGGGTTTTGCTCACATCTCGAATGAATTCAAGAACATATTCAAAGAAATTCTGACCGAAAGTGGGAATGGTTTGCGGATTTCTAACAACTAGAATGGCTGAAACTAATAAGATAGCAATTACAACCCAAGAAGTAATAAGTACTTGGGCATGCACTTGGAACCCCCCTAATTGCCAATAGAGATGTTGACCTACTTCCACGGAAGATATATCGTATAATCGTTTTAATGTGTTGATGGAACATAATAGAATATTCATATTGCCCCGCCCTCTAAAAGAAATAGAACTTGAAAGAAATTATTTTGATTCAACCATCTCTTTTTTTTTGTCTGCTTAAATCTTATATTTTGAATACTGACTAATCACATAATATTTTTTTTTGTTTTTTGCGCGCTTTAGTAATTTAGTAAGAGTATAGTAACCGATTCTAAAAATCTCTGAAATTCCCAACTGAATAATTTATTTTATAAAAAATTATTATTAATTAAGAATTTCGTATATAGCTAGAACGACCCTCACAAATTGCAAAAACTAATTTGTTAAGAATTAATCGGATTGAGGCTATAGCATCATCATTAGCTGGAATCGAAATATCCGCGAGATCGGGGTCGCAATTTGTATCAATTAAACAAATCGTTGGAATTCCCAAAGTGATACATTCTCTGAGAGCGTTAAATTCCTCTTGTTGATCAACGATTATCACAATATCGGGTAATCCCGTCATATATTTAATGCCACCGAGATAGGTTTCCAAGTGAGATAATTGTCTCTTCAACATAGCGGTATCCTTTTTTGGAAGACTGTTGATTCTGCCCGTCTTTTGTTCCGTTCTCAAATCCCTGAACTTCTGAAGTCTTGTTTCTGTAGTATACCAATTGGTTAACATGCCACCGAGCCATTTTTTATTAACATAATGACATCGAGCTTTTATTGCAGCTCGTGCTATTGAATCAGCTGCTTTATTTTTTGTGCCAACAATTAAGAATTGTTTCCCCTTATTTGCTGCATCAAAAGCTAAATCACAAGCTTCCGATAAAAAGCGAGCGGTTCTAGTAAGATTTATAATATGAATACCTTTACGTTTTGTGGATATATAAGGTGCCATTCTAGGATTCCATTTACTAGTACCATGACCAAAATGAATTCCTGCTTCCATCATCTCTTCCAAAGTTATGTTCCAATATCTTTTTGTCATTGATCCCCACAAAAAAAAGAGACAGGGTGTCCTGAAATAGAAAAATAAGATTTTGTTCCAATGGAACCTTCTCTTCTATCGAAGACTGGCCGTTGATACATGGTCAGGCCATTCATTTTTTTTCCTTTTTTCTTTTTAAAAGTTTAATCAAACGACCCCTCTTCTCTTAAAAGGGGTGAATCCGTTTTTAGGAATCATTTGATCCTAGAAAATAATTGCTGTGACGTATCGCATAAATTCTTAAAGAAATTAAAAAATTCTTAATTCTCTGTGGTGGAACAAAATATCTTTTATTTCTTCCTTGAAGAAATTCTTTTTTTTTGTTTCCGGGGCAATCTTGGTATGTTGTCTTAGCTTTAAAGGGTGTATCACTTTTTTGAATCCGGTACCGACGGGTATCATTCCCCCCAAAACTACGTTCTCTTTTAGACCTTTCAACCAATCGATACGACCTCGGAGAGCTGCTTTTGCTAAAACTCTAGCAGTTTCTTGAAAACTCGCTTCGGATATGAAACTTTGGGTATTCAGAGATGTTTTTGTAATTCCAAATAATAGAGCTCGGTAATAAATTACTTCTTCCAAGGCACGCCCCGCTCGTTCAGCTCGCAACAATCCAATTAATTCGCTGGGTGAAAAAACATTAGACATTCCATCTTCTGAAACCAATACCTTTGATGTTATTTGACGTACAATAATTTCTATATGTCTATTATGTATGTGCACTCCTTGGGATCGGTAAACTTTTTGGATTTTATTAACCAAAGAAATTCGACTTTGGGCAATAGTTAGCTCAGCACTAATAAAAAATCCCCAGGGAATGCCGAGAATTTTTGTTATATCCTCGTTCCAAGCGTCAACTCTCTTTCCTAGGTTCATCGATATTGAATCAATCGAACGCACTTCTAATACCTGTTCCACTTTTGGAAGACCTTGTGTTATATCACCAGATCTCGATTTTTCATAAATAAATGTAACTAAAACATCCCCTTCAAAAAGGATTTCTCCATAATGGCCATGAACTGTTGCTCCCGGAGTTGCCAAATAGGTATTAGCCGATCTTATTAATACAGAATCAATTTGAACAATCAAAACTTGCCCCGATTTTAGGTGTAGTCTACTTTTTGTTTGAGCTAAACATATATTTTCACAAATAAATTGCCCCAGGCTAATTATTGTAAACGTTTTTTCACAATATTTATGATCATAATTATGATGGAGAAAATGCCAAGTCAAACGGAATGGATTTAAAATGATGTTGCTGCATGGATTGAGCTTATAAATTATCTCGTTTTCGTCCATTAAATAATATTTAAAAATTTGACAAGTTAAAGGAAACTTGTCAAGTTGCAAATTCTTATTCATCGAGATCTGATTATGAGTTATTAAGAGGTAAAATGAATAAGAATTTGCAACTTGAAGTGCTAGTCCTAAAGGGCCTAATGAATTCTTAAGATCTTTCTTCGTTTTTTTAACTATCTTTTTTAGCCTTAGCCCGTTGTGATATTTTACATTGCTTAATGGTCCTATTTGAAAACAATCAGATGATGACAAAATTATCAAAGATTGGCATTCCGTATTTCTGTTCAACAACATACGAATAGTTCCATGATTTTGGATATGTGATTGTTTACTTTTTGCCTTGGAATAAATAGAAAAAAATGGATTGATATTGATTCGATCTGACTCATTATTCGAGATCCATTCTGAACCGGACGAGTCATTCCTTTTTCTGATATACGAAATATAGGATTTTGTTAAGTCAATTCTTAGGAAATATCCAATCAAACCATTTGTATTTACTTCAACAAAAGAAGCACGGGATTCTTCGATAGAAGAATTTTTTTTTTCTTGATCCCAATTCAATACTAAACAAGTCCGAACTAATTGAATGCTTGTGTCAGAAATTCTACGAATTGATTTTCCATTTCCATAAAGAATATAATTGAGAACTTTAAGTTCCAAATTATCCCTTTCCTGGAACAGATCTTGAGGAAAAAGTTTTACTAAATTGATACTATTCGTTATTTCATATAGAATTACGGGTCGAACCAAAAAAAAAGACTTTTTCTTTATAGTTGTGATCCATTGGACATAGATCCAATTTTTTTTTTTTTTTGATTTCTTAGAATCTTTTTTTTTTAACCTTTCGGGTCGTATCAAAATGCCACTGTGTCGGTATATCTTATCCATCTCTTCGGGAAAATGGATATTCCCCGAAAATATTTGTAATTCCATTTTTTTTTTTTTCTTCTCCATTCGCACCAATCCGCCTATTCGACTTCTTATATTTAAAGTGATTGGTGTATCGACTCCAATGATACTATTGTTCCTTACCATTATGGAAGAAGATTCGGGTAAAATATGCACTTCTTCGGGAATGAAAAAAAATCGATCGACTTTTATTTGGTATTTTGGTTTAAATTCTTTTATTCCTTGATATTCAATTAAATCCTTTTTTTTTAAAGTGGGAGTAATTCCAATAGTCCTATATTTAGGAATTCCTGAACTTTTTATTCTGTATTGCGGATCGTCGAAATAAACAAGAATACTATTTTTACGAAAAATACCATTCATGGGTATTTCAATCGAGATATCGGAAGAGGACATTAATTGTTTGTCTAGCTCTTGAATCAATTCGAATGGAAATGGAATGATGAATCTATTTCTTCGTCTCTTTGCCAATAAATCCAAAGTCGTGTGGGAAAAAGTAGGATGTATAAAATGAGAATGAGACATACATCTAATTGGATATAATTCTGAATAATCTGGAATCCCACTTTCTTTTTTTTTATCATAAGGGTTAGAAATAAACAATTTATGTCTTACTAGATCATTTTTTAATTTTTTTTTTTTTAAAAAGGGGTTACAAATAGATCTTTCTCCAATAGAACGCGAGTAAATGTTTATTTGATCTTGGTCCTTGAAGAATGAAGAAGAGAGTGTACTCCACCTGCATGACCTTCCTGATAATATCCATAAACGGCTTGTCTTTGGTAAGATATGTACATTACTATATTCAAATTCAGATTCAGATGAGTGATATACATTAGTACTCCAATGCAATTCTCCCTGTGAGTTAGAATAAATATGTTTTCGAACTTTCTCCTTCCAATTCAAAGTGTATGTTCCCCCACGAATCTCAGCAATCACTTGTTCTGATTTTACATATTGATCATTTTGAACTAATAAAAAACTATTTGGTGGAATAGTCACATTATGAAAAATATCATCACTTTCAATAGTTACATACAAGTTTATATAAGATAAAAAAGCAGGATGCCCATGACGTGTACGCGTAGGATGAACAAAATTCTCATTAAATTGAATTTTTCCATTAGTTGGGGCTCGCACATGTTCTGCAGTACCCCCTGTGAATACTCCACCTGTATGAAAAGTTCTTAATGTTAGTTGAGTGCCTGGTTCTCCAATCGATTGGCCCGCAATAATACCTACAGCTTCTCCCAATTCCACCAGGTTGCCATGAATCGGACTCCGACCATAACACAATCGACAGATCCAAGATGT